GCTAACGTAGCTTAATTAAAGCATAACCCTGAAGACGTTAAGATGAGCCCTAAAAAGCTCCGTAGGCACAAAGGCTTGGTCCTGACTTTATTATCAACTTTAGCTAAACTTACACATGCAAGTATCCGCACCCCTGTGAGAATGCCCCACAGTTTCCTTCCCGGAAACAAGGAGCTGGTATCAGGCACAAACTATTAGCCCATGACACCTTGCTTAGCCACACCCTCAAGGGAACTCAGCAGTGATAGACATTAAGCCATAAGTGAAAACTTGACTTAGTTAAAGCTAAAAGGGCCGGTAAAACTCGTGCCAGCCACCGCGGTTATACGAGAGGCCCGAGTTGATAAACAACGGCGTAAAGAGTGGTTAAGAAGAATAATAAAACTAAGGCCGAACACTTTCAAGGCTGTTATACGCATCCGAAAGCAAGAAGCCCCATTACGAAAGTAGCCTTAACTGCCTGAATCCACGAAAGCTAGGATACAAACTGGGATTAGATACCCCACTATGCCTAGCCCTAAACATTGATAGTTCACCACATTTGCTATCCGCCTGGGGACTACGAGCAGTAGCTTAAAACCCAAAGGACTTGGCGGTGCTTAAGATCCACCTAGAGGAGCCTGTTCTAGAACCGATAACCCCCGTTCAACCTCACCCTCTCTTGTTTTTCCCGCCTATATACCGCCGTCGTCAGCTTACCCTGTGAAGGATTAATAGTAAGCAAAATTGGCACAGCCTAAAACGTCAGGTCGAGGTGTAGCGTATGAGAGGGGAAGAAATGGGCTACATTTCCTAAAATAGGAAACACGGATATTGCACTGAAATATGCATTTGAAGGAGGATTTAGCAGTAAGCAGAAAATAGAGCGTCCTGCTGAAACTGGCCCTGAAGCGCGCACACACCGCCCGTCACTCTCCCCAAGCTTTAATCTTTTAATAATTAATAAACCACACCTGCAAAGGGGAGGCAAGTCGTAACATGGTAAGTGTACCGGAAGGTGCACTTGGAAAAATCAAAATGTAGCTAAGATAGAAAAGCATCTCCCTTACACTGAGAAGTCATCTGTGCAAGTCAGATCATTTTGACTCACCCAACAGCTAGCCCCTCATTTAAATACAACAAATTCAATATAAATAACCCCTTAACACATAAAATCTCAATAAACAAACCATTTTTCCTCTAAGTATGGGCGACAGAAAAGGAGCTATGGAGCTATAGAAAAAGTACCGCAAGGGAACGCTGAAAGAGAAATGAAACAAACCCAGTAAAGTACTAAAAAGCAGAGATTTAAACTCGTACCTTTTGCATCATGATTTAGCTAGAAAATTACAAGCAAAGAGCACTTTAGTTTGCTTCCCCGAAACTAAGTGAGCTACTCCAAGACAGCCTAATCAATAGGGCCAACCCGTCTCTGTGGCAAAAGAGTGGGAAGAGCTTAGAGTAGAGGTGACAGACCTACCGAACTTAGTTATAGCTGGTTGCTTGAGAATTGAATAGAAGTTCAGCCTCTTGATTTCTTCATTCCATTAGCAACTGCTTATCCCGATGACCTAAGAAATTAAGAGAGTTAGTTAAAGGGGGTACAGCCCCTTTAAATCAAGACACAACTTTTCTAGATGGGTAAAGATCATAATAACCAAGGCAAAATGTTCTAGTGGGCCTAAAAGCAGCCACCTATAAGAAAGCGTTAAAGCTCAGACATTTCTCACAAAGCCTTTAATTCCGATAATTAATCTCATCCCTCTTTATATATCAAGCCGCCCCATGCAAACATGGGAGTGACCATGCTAATATGAGTAATAAGAAACAACGACTTTCTCCTTGCACATGTGTAACTCAGAACGGACTCCCCACCGAATATTACCGGCCCCAAACAAAGAGGGTAATGAATAACAAATAAACAACTAGAAAACCACCCAACTACTTACCGTTAACCCCACACAGGTGTGCCCTCAAGGAAAGACTAAAAGAAAAAGAAGGAACTCGGCAAACATTAAGCCTCGCCTGTTTACCAAAAACATCGCCTCTTGCAAAAGTAAAGAATAAGAGGTCCCGCCTGCCCTGTGACAAAAAGTTTAACGGCCGCGGTATTTTGACCGTGCAAAGGTAGCGCAATCACTTGTCTTTTAAATGAAGACCTGTATGAATGGCATAACGAGGGCTTTACTGTCTCCTTTTTCAAGTCAATGAAATTGATCTCTCCGTGCAGAAGCGGGGATAAAACCATAAGACGAGAAGACCCTATGGAGCTTTAGACACCAAAGCAGATCTTGTTAAGAACACTTAAACAAAAGACTAAACCAAAAGAACCCTGCCCTAATGTCTTTGGTTGGGGCGACCGCGGGGAAACAAAAAACCCCCATGTGGACTGAGAATACATTCTCAAAACCAAGAGCCACAGCTCTAATTAACAGAACTTCTGACCTTAAGATCCGGCAATGCCGATCAACGGACCGAGTTACCCTAGGGATAACAGCGCAATCCTCTTTTAGAGCCCATATCGACAAGGGGGTTTACGACCTCGATGTTGGATCAGGACATCCTAATGGTGCAGCCGCTATTAAGGGTTCGTTTGTTCAACGATTAAAGTCCTACGTGATCTGAGTTCAGACCGGAGTAATCCAGGTCAGTTTCTATCTATGTGATGATCTTTTCTAGTACGAAAGGACCGAAAAGAAGAGGCCTATGCTTAAAGCACGCCTTACCCCTACCTAATGAAAACAACTAAATTAGGCAAAAGGGCATACCCTTTATGTCTAAGAAAATGACATGTTAAGGTGGCAGAGCCCGGCAATTGCAAAAGACCTAAGCCCTTTCCACAGAGGTTCAAGTCCTCTCCTTAACTATGATCACAATTATTATTACTCACATCATCAACCCATTAGCATACATCATCCCAGTTCTTTTAGCCGTTGCTTTTCTGACGCTAGTTGAACGAAAAGTACTAGGCTACATACAACACCGAAAAGGCCCAAACATTGTAGGACCCTACGGCCTCCTTCAACCAATCGCAGACGGTGTTAAACTTTTCATTAAAGAGCCAGTTCGCCCCTCAACCGCTTCTCCTATCCTATTTCTTCTTGCACCAGTATTAGCTCTTACCCTAGCACTAACCCTTTGAGCCCCCATTCCTATGCCTTTCCCAGTAGCCGACCTAAGTCTTAGTATTCTATTTATTCTTGCTTTATCAAGTCTGGCAGTGTACTCAATTTTAGGTTCAGGGTGGGCCTCAAATTCAAAATATGCACTAATTGGTGCTCTACGTGCAGTTGCACAAACCATTTCTTATGAAGTAAGCCTAGGCTTAATCCTCTTAAATGCTATCATTATTACCGGAGGTTTTACCCTTCAAACTTTCAGCACAGCCCAAGAAAGCATCTGACTAGTCTTCCCTGCTTGACCCTTAGCCGCAATATGATACATTTCAACCCTTGCCGAAACCAACCGAGCTCCCTTTGATCTAACAGAAGGAGAGTCGGAACTAGTCTCAGGCTTTAACGTAGAATATGCAGGAGGGCCTTTCGCCCTTTTCTTCCTAGCAGAATACGCCAATATCCTTCTTATAAATACACTTTCAGCCGCATTATTTTTAGGAGCCTCTCACCTTCCTGCAATTCCAGAACTCACAACCATTAATTTAATAACTAAAGCAGCCCTCCTATCCGTACTTTTCCTATGAGTCCGAGCTTCCTACCCACGATTCCGATACGACCAACTCATGCACCTAATCTGAAAAAATTTCCTCCCACTTACATTAGCCTTGGTAATTTGAAACCTTGCATTACCAATCGCCTTTGCAGGTTTACCCCCACAACTGTAGACCAGGAGCTGTGCCTGAAATAAAGGACCACTTTGATGTAGTGAATCATGAGGGTTAAAGTCCCTCCAACTCCTTAGAAAGAAGGGACTCGAACCCTACCTGAAGAGATCAAAACTCTTAGTGCTTCCACTACACCACTTCCTAGTAAAGTCAGCTAACTAAGCTTTTGGGCCCATACCCCAAGAATGTAGGTTAAACTCCTTCCTTTACTAATGAACCCCTACATTTTAACCATCCTTTTATTTGGTCTAGGGCTAGGAACTACAATTACATTCGCAAGCTCCCACTGACTTCTTGCCTGAATAGGCCTTGAAATCAACACCTTAGCCATTCTTCCTCTAATAACCCAACATCACCACCCCCGAGCAGTTGAAGCAACCACTAAATACTTTTTAACACAAGCCACTGCAGCCGCCATATTATTGTTTGCCAGCACCACCAATGCCTGACTCACAGGACAATGAAATATTCAACAAATATCCCACCCAATCCCAATCACCATAATTATTTTAGCACTGGCATTAAAAATTGGACTTGCTCCAACCCATTCTTGACTACCAGAAGTTCTCCAAGGACTAGACCTTACCACTGGCCTTATTCTATCAACCTGACAAAAACTAGCTCCTTTTGCTCTCCTCCTACAAGTTCAACCAAACACCACACTTCTAATCACACTAGGTCTTTTATCAACCTTAGTTGGAGGATGGGGTGGACTTAACCAAACACAACTACGAAAAATTCTTGCCTATTCTTCAATCGCCCATCTCGGGTGAATAATACTAGTCCTTCCTTACTCCCCCTCCCTAGCCCTTCTGACCCTATTAATTTATATTACTATAACTTTCTCAACTTTCCTAACATTTAAATTAAACAAGGCAACCAACGTAAATGCCCTAGCCATCTCATGAACCAAGGCCCCCGTACTAACATCCCTTACCCCCTTAATTCTACTTTCTTTAGGAGGTCTGCCCCCACTCACCGGCTTCCTACCAAAATGATTTATTCTACAAGAACTAACTAAACAAGAATTAGCACCCACAGCAACATTAGCCGCACTTACCGCCCTACTGAGTCTTTACTTTTATCTTCGACTTTCATACGCATACATTACTATATCCCCCACATCTATCGCACAACACTTGACGTCTCCCTCGCCAGCTACACTACACTGCCTCACTGCCACCGCCACAATCACACTCCTCCCCCTTACCCCCGCTGCAATAGCACTTTTAAAACTTTAAGAGACTTAGGTTAGTAAAAGACCAAGGGCCTTCAAAGCCCTAAGCGAGAGTGAAAATCTCCCAGTCTCTGATAAGACTTGCGGGACATTACCCCACATCTCCTGCATGCAAAACAGACACTTTAATTAAGCTAAAGCCTTTCTAGATAGGCAGGCCTCGATCCTACAAACTCTTAGTTAACAGCTAAGCGCCCTAACCAGCGAGCATCCATCTACTTTCCCCGCCTGCGCCTAAAAAGGCGGGGAAAGCCCCGGCAGGGAGTTAGCCTGCTTCTTAAGATTTGCAATCTTACGTGATGACACCTCAGAGCTTGGTAAGAAGAGGAATCAAACCTCTGTCTATGGGGCTACAATCCACCGCTTAAAACTCAGCCATCCTACCTGTGGCAATCACACGTTGATTTTTCTCGACCAATCACAAAGATATCGGCACCCTCTATTTAGTATTCGGTGCTTGGGCCGGGATAGTTGGTACCGCCTTAAGCCTGCTCATTCGAGCAGAATTAAGTCAACCAGGCGCTCTTCTCGGAGACGACCAGATTTACAATGTAATTGTTACGGCACATGCCTTTGTAATAATTTTCTTTATAGTAATACCAATCATAATTGGAGGTTTTGGAAACTGGCTTGTACCTTTAATGATTGGGGCACCGGATATAGCATTCCCTCGAATGAACAACATAAGCTTTTGACTCCTTCCCCCTTCTTTCCTACTTCTCCTTGCTTCTTCCGGAGTAGAGGCGGGGGCTGGTACCGGTTGAACAGTATACCCCCCTCTAGCTAGCAACCTAGCTCACGCAGGGGCTTCCGTTGATTTAACCATCTTTTCCCTTCATCTAGCGGGTGTCTCCTCAATTCTAGGTGCTATTAATTTTATCACCACTATCATTAATATGAAGCCCCCTGCAATTTCTCAATATCAAACCCCCCTATTTGTATGGGCCGTAATGATTACAGCCGTTCTGCTACTACTTTCTCTCCCTGTCCTAGCTGCCGGAATCACAATACTTTTAACAGATCGAAACTTAAATACCACCTTCTTTGATCCCGCAGGAGGAGGAGACCCAATCCTCTATCAACATCTATTTTGATTCTTTGGTCACCCGGAAGTATACATTCTCATTCTTCCAGGTTTCGGTATAATTTCTCACATCGTCGCTTATTATTCCGGCAAAAAAGAACCTTTCGGCTACATGGGAATGGTGTGAGCAATAATGGCCATCGGTTTACTAGGTTTCATCGTTTGAGCCCATCATATATTTACTGTAGGAATGGATGTAGACACTCGAGCCTATTTTACGTCCGCTACAATAATTATTGCCATTCCAACAGGTGTTAAAGTATTCAGTTGACTCGCTACTCTTCATGGAGGGGCTGTAAAATGAGACACCCCTATGCTTTGAGCTCTCGGCTTTATTTTCTTATTTACAGTAGGAGGCCTCACCGGGATCGTCTTAGCTAATTCTTCCCTGGATATTGTCCTTCACGACACATATTATGTAGTTGCCCACTTCCACTATGTTCTATCCATGGGTGCCGTCTTTGCCATCATTGGCGCTTTCGTACACTGATTCCCTTTATTTTCAGGCTACACTCTGCACAGCACTTGAACTAAAATTCACTTCGGAGTAATATTTATTGGCGTTAATCTTACTTTTTTCCCACAACATTTCCTAGGTTTAGCTGGTATGCCTCGGCGATATTCAGACTATCCAGACGCCTATACATTATGAAATACATTTCCTCTATGGTCTTTAATCTCACTTGTAGCAGTAATCATATCTATTTATATCTGAGAAGCCTTTGCCGCCAAACGTGAGGTCCTATCTGTTGAAATAACCGCAACAAATGTAGAATGACTCCATGGCTGCCCTCCACCCTATCACACCTTTGAAGAACCAGCATTTGTTCAAGTACAACCTTATAATCGAGAAAGGGAGGAGTTGAACCCCCATAAACTGGTTTCAAGCCAGCCACATAACCGCTCTGCCACTTTCTTTATAAGATACTAGTAAAATGCTATTACGCTGCCTTGTCAAGACAAAATTGTAGGTTAAACCCCTGCGTATCTTGGTTTTTAATGGCACATCCCTCACAACTAGGATTTCAAGATGCAGCTTCACCCGTAATAGAAGAACTACTTCATTTCCATGATCATGCCCTTATAATCGTCCTTCTTATCAGCGTACTAGTACTTTACATTATTGTGGCTATAGTAACTACTAAATTAACTAACAAAAACATTCTTGATTCTCAAGAAATCGAAATTATCTGAACAGTACTCCCAGCCATTATTCTAATTATAATTGCCTTACCATCTTTACGAATTCTTTACCTAATGGACGAAATTAATGATCCACACCTAACTATTAAAGCTGTTGGACATCAATGATACTGAAGCTACGAATATACAGACTACGAAAACCTTGAATTTGATTCATATATAGTACCCACACAAGATTTAATCCCTGGACAATTCCGTCTTCTAGAGACAGATCACCGAATAGTAATTCCAGTTGAATCTCCTGTGCGTGTGATAGTAACCGCCGAAGACGTCCTTCACTCCTGAGCCATTCCATCACTAGGAATTAAACTAGACGCAGTTCCCGGTCGACTAAATCAAACTGCCTTCATCGCCTCTCGTCCCGGCATCTTCTATGGCCAATGCTCCGAAATCTGTGGCGCTAATCACAGCTTTATGCCTATCGTAGTAGAAGCAGTGCCTCTAAAACATTTCGAAAACTGATCCTATTTAATAATTAAAGACGCCTCACTAAGAAGCTAAACGGTAAACAGCGTTAGCCTTTTAAGCTAAAGAATGGTGACTACCAACCACCCTTAGTGAAATGCCCCAACTCAATCCCGCACCTTGACTTGCTATCTTAGTCTTCTCCTGACTAGTTTTCTTAACTATCATTCCACCCAAAGTTATAGCCCACACTTTTCCAAACGAACCTACCCTAAAAAGCACTGAAAAAGCAAAAACAGAATCCTGAAACTGACCATGGCACTAAACTTTTTTGACCAATTTGCTAGCCCTACATTATTAGGCATTCCTTTAATTGCCCTGGCCCTCACACTCCCTTGAATTATATACCCTACACCATCAGCCCGATGATTAAATAACCGTCTTTTAACCCTGCAAGGCTGATTCATTAATCGATTTACACAACAATTATTAATACCTTTAAATTTAGGGGGTCATAAATGAGCCTTGCTATTTACTTCATTAATAGTCTTTTTAATATCCCTTAACATGTTAGGTTTATTGCCATATACATTTACACCTACAACGCAACTATCACTCAACATAGGACTTGCCGTCCCCCTTTGACTTGCTACTGTAATTATTGGAATGCGTAATCAACCAACCCACGCACTAGGACACTTACTACCAGAAGGCACACCTACTCTTCTTATTCCAGTCTTAATCATCATCGAGACAATTAGTCTATTTATTCGACCTTTAGCACTAGGAGTACGATTAACAGCAAATTTAACAGCAGGCCATCTTTTAATTCAATTAATCGCTACAGCTGCTTTCGTACTTCTACCTCTTATACCAACTGTTGCCATTTTAACAGCCACCCTCCTATTCCTACTTACTCTTCTAGAAGTTGCTGTCGCTATAATTCAAGCCTATGTCTTTGTCCTTCTATTAAGCCTCTATCTACAAGAAAACGTCTAATGGCCCATCAAGCACACGCATATCACATAGTTGATCCAAGCCCTTGACCCCTAACAGGCGCAGTTGCTGCCCTTTTAATAACATCAGGTCTTGCAATCTGATTCCACTTTTACTCAACAACACTTATAACCCTAGGCCTTATTCTTCTTCTGCTAACTATATTTCAATGATGACGAGATATCGTCCGAGAAGGAACTTATCAAGGACATCATACCCCTCCCGTCCAAAAAGGTCTACGATATGGCATAATCTTATTTATTACTTCCGAAGTCTTCTTCTTTATTGGGTTCTTCTGAGCATTTTACCATTCAAGTCTTGCACCAACCCCTGAGCTAGGGGGTGCCTGGCCTCCTACAGGTATTACCCCTTTAGACCCCTTTGAAGTACCCCTACTTAACACCGCAGTTCTTCTTGCCTCTGGGGTAACAGTCACCTGAGCTCATCACAGCATTATAGAAGGAGAGCGAAAACAAGCAATTCAATCCCTAGCACTAACAATTCTCTTAGGACTTTACTTCACCTTCCTTCAAGCAATAGAATACTACGAAGCCCCCTTTACGATTGCAGACGGGGTCTACGGCTCTACTTTTTTCGTAGCTACAGGCTTCCACGGGCTCCACGTAATCATCGGCTCTTCTTTCCTGGCTGTCTGCCTTCTCCGCCAAATCCGATATCACTTTACATCTGACCATCATTTCGGGTTCGAGGCAGCTGCCTGATACTGACATTTCGTAGACGTTGTCTGATTATTCCTTTACATCTCCATCTACTGATGAGGATCCTAATCTTTCTAGTATTAAAGCAAGTATATGTGACTTCCAATCACTAGGTCTTGGTTAAAATCCAAGGAAAGATAATGAACCTTATCACTACCATTATTCTCATTACCGCTGCTCTTTCTGCCCTTCTAGCACTTATCTCTTTCTGACTACCTCAGATAAATCCAGATCATGAAAAACTTTCCCCATACGAATGTGGTTTCGACCCACTCGGAACCGCTCGTCTGCCCTTCTCACTACGATTTTTCCTTGTTGCCATTCTATTCCTATTATTTGATTTAGAAATTGCCCTTCTACTCCCCCTTCCCTGAGGAGATCAACTAGCATCCCCTTCCCTAACATTCTTCTGAGCCTCTGCAGTACTAATTCTTTTAACACTCGGTCTTATCTATGAATGAATTCAAGGAGGCTTAGAATGAGCTGAGTAGACAATTAGTCTAAGCAGAACATTTGATTTCGGCTCAAAAAATTGTGGTTAAAGTCCATAATTGTCTACATGACCCCTGTTCACTTCGCTTTTTCATCTGCCTTTATTTTAAGTCTTTCAGGCTTAGCATTCCACCGATCTCATCTTCTCTCCGCTCTTCTTTGTTTAGAGGGTATAATACTGTCTCTTTTCATTGCCCTCTCCCTATGAACTCTGCAGTTAGATTCAACCAGTGCTTCATCCACCCCTATACTTCTGCTGGCCTTTTCGGCCTGCGAAGCCAGTGCGGGTTTAGCCCTGCTAGTCGCCACAGCCCGCACTCACGGAACAGACCGTCTACAAAGTCTTAACCTACTACAATGCTAAAAATCTTAATTCCAACGCTTATGCTTATTCCAACAGCAGGTTTAACCCCTGCCAAATGACTTTGACCAACGACCCTCACCCACAGCCTCATTATTGCATTCATCAGCCTTACCTGACTTAAAAACATAACAGAAACAGGCTGAACCTCTCTCAACTCCTATATAGCAACCGACACTTTATCCACACCTCTTCTAGTACTTACATGCTGACTTCTACCATTAATAATTCTCGCAAGCCAAAACCACACCGCTACCGAACCTATCAACCGTCAACGGACCTTCATCATATTATTAACATCTTTACAAATTTTTCTAATTTTAGCATTCGGTGCTACCGAGATCATTATATTCTATGTTATATTTGAAGCCACCCTTATCCCTACACTGATCATTATTACCCGATGAGGTAACCAGACAGAGCGATTAAACGCAGGAACCTATTTCCTTTTTTATACACTTGCGGGTTCCCTTCCCCTTCTAGTTGCCCTTCTCCTACTTCAAAATCATACGGGCACACTCTCTCTTTTAACCCTTCAATACTCTAACCCCCTTCCACTTTCGACCTATGCAGATAAAATATGATGAGCTGGTTGCTTACTCGCCTTCCTGGTTAAAATACCTCTTTATGGAGTTCATCTCTGACTTCCCAAGGCCCATGTTGAAGCCCCTATTGCAGGCTCCATAGTCCTTGCTGCTGTTCTACTTAAGTTAGGAGGTTATGGCATAATACGAATAATAATTATGCTCGAACCACTAACAAAAGAACTAAGTTACCCTTTCATTATCCTTGCACTTTGAGGAGTTATTATGACAGGCTCAATCTGTTTACGTCAAACAGACCTAAAATCCCTAATCGCTTACTCATCTGTTAGTCATATAGGCTTGGTCGCAGGGGGCATTCTCATTCAAACACCTTGAGGATTTACGGGAGCATTAATCCTCATAATTGCCCATGGACTAACCTCCTCTGCACTATTCTGCTTAGCCAACACCAATTATGAACGAACACATAGTCGAACTATACTTTTAGCCCGAGGGCTACAAATAATTCTCCCACTTATAGCATCCTGATGGTTTATTGCCAGTCTTGCTAATTTAGCTCTACCCCCTCTACCAAACCTCATAGGAGAGCTAATAATTATTACTTCCCTATTTAATTGATCTTGATGGACAATTGCATTAACAGGCGCTGGCACCCTAATTACCGCTGCCTACTCACTCTACATATTCCTTATGACTCAACGGGGGCCAACTCCTGCCCACATCCTCGCACTTGACCCCACCTATTCTCGAGAACATCTCTTAATAGCCCTTCATCTCCTCCCTTTAATTCTTCTAATTCTAAAACCTGAACTAACATGAGGCTGAACCGCCTGTAGGTATAGTTTAACTAAAACGTTAGATTGTGATTCTAAAAACAAAGGTTAAAGTCCTTTTACCCACCGAGAGAGGCTCGCTAGCAACGAAGACTGCTAATCTTCGCCTCTTTGGTTGAACCCCAGAGCTCACTCGCAAAGCTTCTAAAGGATAACAGCTCATCCATTGGTCTTAGGAACCAAAAACTCTTGGTGCAAATCCAAGTAGCAGCTATGTCCCATACACCTATTATTCTCACCTCAACCCTTATTCTAACCCTGGCAATCCTCTCCCACCCCCTTATTTTAACTTTAACTTCCCAAACCGGCCCGTCTAATCAATTATTTGCCCAAATTAAGACAGCAGTAAAAACATCATTTTTTATTAGCCTTTTGCCCCTGGCACTTTTTCTTAGTGAAGGTGCTGAAACAATCACAACCACCTGAAGCTGAATAAACACCCTTACTTTTGACATTAACGTCAGCTTTAAATTTGATTTTTACTCACTAATCTTTCTCCCAATCGCATTTTATGTTACATGGTCTATTTTAGAATTTGCATCTTGATACATGCACTCAGACCCCTACATAAATCGATTTTTTAAATATCTTCTAGTTTTTCTAATTGCCATAATTATTCTCGTAACCGCAAACAACATATTTCAACTCTTTATTGGATGGGAAGGAGTAGGTATTATATCCTTTCTTCTCATCGGCTGGTGGTATGGCCGAGCAGATGCCAACACCGCTGCTCTACAAGCAGTAATTTACAACCGGGTGGGAGATATCGGACTAATCTTCTCCATAGCATGATTTGCAACAAATCTAAACTCATGAGAAATACAACAAATATTTTCAACCTCCCAAGACATAAATTTAACACCCGCACTAATCGGACTGATTATTGCCGCCACTGGTAAATCCGCCCAATTCGGCCTTCACCCGTGACTTCCCTCAGCCATAGAAGGCCCTACACCGGTCTCTGCCCTCTTGCATTCAAGCACAATAGTCGTTGCAGGAATTTTTTTACTTGTACGAATAAGTCCTCTCATAGAAAATAACCCCACAGCTTTAACAACCTGCCTCTGCCTAGGAGCATTAACTACCTTCTTCACCGCCACATGCGCCCTTACCCAAAATGATATCAAAAAAATCGTTGCATTCTCTACATCTAGTCAACTAGGCTTGATAATAGTGGCCATTGGCTTAAATCAACCACAACTAGCCTTCCTTCACATCTGCACTCATGCCTTTTTCAAGGCCATATTATTCCTATGCTCAGGTTCTATTATTCACAGCCTAAACGACGAACAAGACATCCGAAAAATAGGAGGAATACACCACCTCACACCATTTACATCCTCTTGTTTCACCTTGGGCAGCCTCGCCCTCACAGGAACCCCTTTCCTAGCAGGCTTCTTTTCAAAAGACGCAATCATTGAAGCCTTAAACACATCTTACTTAAACGCCTGGGCCCTGGTCCTAACTATTCTTGCAACCTCTTTTACAGCTGTCTACAGTCTACGTCTAATTTTCTTTGTAGCTATAGGCCATCCCCGATTTGCCCCACTATCTCCAATCAATGAAAACAACCCCACAGTAATTAACCCACTAAAACGACTTGCCTGAGGAAGTATTGTTGCAGGCCTTTTAATCACTTCCTACACTACCCCCTTCAAAACACCTATTTTAACAATACCACTATTAATTAAACTTGCCGCCTTAATTGTAACAATTGCTGGCTTATTAATTGCTCTCGACCTAGCTTCTCTAACCAATAAACAATTTAAGCCAACCCCTTCCTTACATCTCCACCATTTCTCAAATATGCTTGGATTCTTCCCAGCTATTATTCACCGACTTGCCCCAAAATTAAACTTAACCCTAGGTCAAACCATTGCCAGTCAAATAGTTGATCAAACCTGACTAGAAAAAACAGGTCCTAAAGCCGTTTATACCCTAAACCTTCCAATAATTACCACAACCAGCAATATCCAACAAGGAATAATCAAAGCATACATCACCCTCTTTTTCTTTACCTTAATCCTAGCAATCTTGCTCGTCTCATACTAAACAGCCCGAAGAGTGCCCCGACTTAAACCTCGGGTTAACTCCAACACCACAAATAAAGTCAACAATAACACTCATGCACTAATAATTAACATCCCTCCCCCCAACGAGTACATTAAAGCTACTCCTCCAACATCACCCCGAAACACAGAAAACTCAGTTAATTCATCCACAGGTACTCAAGAAAATTCATATCACCCCGCACGAAAAACTCAACAAACCACAGCCACCCCTGCCACGTAAATAGTTATTAATACTGCAACAGACCGACTACCTCAACTCTCAGGAAAAGGCTCCGCTGCAAGTGCAGCAGAGTACGCAAAAACAACCAATATACCTCCCAAATAAATCAAAAACAGCACCAATGACAAGAACGAGCCACCATGGCTTACCAACACCCCGCACCCTACCCCCGCCACAACTACCAACCCCAAAGCAGCAAAATATGGAGACGGATTAGAAGCTACCGAAATTAAACCCAATACTAAACCAAACAATAATAAGAACATAACGTAAGTCATAATTTCCTGCCAGGACTCTAACCAGGACTATGCTTGAAAAACCACCGTTGTTATTCAACTACAAGAACATTAATGGCAAATCTACGAAAAACCCATCCCCTCCTAAAAATTGCAAACGATGCAGTTATCGACCTACCCACCCCTGCCAGCATCTCAGCTTGATGAAACTTTGGCTCACTGCTAGGACTATGCTTAATTACTCAAATTCTAACAGGCCTATTTTTAGCAATACATTATACTTCTGATATTTCTATAGCCTTCTCATCAGTAGCTCACATCTGCCGAGATGTTAACTACGGCTGACTTATTCGAAACATCCATGCCAATGGAGCATCCTTTTTCTTTATCTGTATTTATCTTCACATCGGACGCGGCCTTTACTACGGCTCCTACATCTATAAAGAAACCTGAAACATTGGAGTAGTCCTCCTACTGCTTACAATAATAACAGCTTTCGTCGGCTACGTTCTTCCCTGAGGACAAATATCTTTTTGAGGGGCAACCGTCATTACTAACCTTCTTTCTGCCGTCCCCTACGTAGGAAACACCCTAGTTCAATGGATTTGAGGTGGATTTTCAGTAGACAACGCCACTCTTACACGATTTTTTGCTTTCCACTTTCTTTTCCCATTTATCATTGCAGCAGCCACTATCATTCACCTACTTTTCCTTCACGAAACAGGCTCAAACAACCCAATCGGCCTTAACTCAAATGTTGACAAAATTACCTTCCACCCCTACTTTTCTTATAAAGACTTACTAGGTTTCGCAGCAATACTTATTGCCCTAATCTTACTATCCTTATTCTCACCTAATCTTTTAGGAGACCCAGACAATTTCACCCCTGCTAACCCCTTAGTCACCCCGCCCCACATTAAACCTGAGTGGTATTTCTTATTTGCCTACGCCATCCTACGATCAATTCCAAATAAACTTGGAGGTGTACTAGCCCTTCTCGCCTCCATCCTAGTTCTCATACTAGTCCCTATTCTTCATACTTCAAAACAACGAACTCTGACTTTCCGCCCAATCTCCCAACTACTATTTTGAACACTAGTAGCAGATGTTGCAGTACTTACCTGAATCGGAGGCATGCCCGTTGAAGACCCTTACATTATCATTGGACAAATTGCATCCTTCTTATACTTCTTCCTATTCTTAGTCATCATACCTCTTACCGGCTGATTGGAAGACAAAATTCTTTTCAAATAGCCCTAGTAGCTCAGTGTTTAGAGCGCCGGTCTTGTAAACCGGACGCCGGAGGTTAAACTCCTCCCTAGCGCTCAAAGAAGAGAGATTTTAACTCCCACCCTTAACTCCCAAAGCTAAGATTCTTAATTAAACTATTCTTTGTAAATACATATATGTATTATCACCATACATTTATATTAAACATATCAATAATTATAGAGGACATATAATGTAAAATGTACATATATATATATATATACATAATACATTAAATTATTTATTGTACATAAACAATTAATAATCAACCCTTACATGAATGAATGCAAGCGAAACTTAAGACCGAGCTAAAACGTCCATGAGTCTAGTTATACCAGGACTCAAAATCCCGTCAATCTCACATTTAGAGCCCAATAAGAACCGACCATCAGTTGATAACTAGCGCATTCGTTTAATGATGGTCAGGTCCATTAATTGTGGGGGTTTCACTTAGTGAACTATTCCTGGCATTTGGTTCCTATTTCAGGTCCATTAATTGGTTCATTCCCCAAACTTTCATCGACCCTGGCATAAGTTAATGGTGGAGTACATACGTTTCACCAACTTTACATGCCGAGCGTTCTCTCCACAGGGGCAGCGGGTTTTTTTTATTTTTATTTCCTTTCATTTGGCATTTCAGAGTGCATAAAACAGGTCTACCCGACAAGGTTGAACATTATTCTTGCTTGCACGTGAAATATGTTAAATGATAAAGGACATTGTTTAAGAATTGCATATCTTAATCTCAAGAGCATAAAGAGTAAATATTACTCTAAAGATATCTAAGACACCCCCTTCTCGGTATTTAGCCGTAAACCCCCCTACCCCCCTAAACTCCTAAGATCATTATCACTCCTGAAAACCCCCCGGAAACAGGAAAAACCCTAGAAGTATAGTTTTAAACCAAAAATGCATCTATTTACATTATTATAATATTGCACAC